GCTAGCGTAGCTCAATTAAAGCGTAACACTGAAGATGTTAAGATGGGCCCTAGAAAGCCCCGCAAGCACAAAGGTTTGGTCCTGACTTTACTGTCAGCTTTAGCTAGATTTACACATGCAAGTATCCGCCCCCCTGTGAGGATGCCCTTAGTGCCCTTCTTGAGCACAAGGAGCTGGTATCAGGCACACAACCGTTAGCCCACGACACCTTGCTTAGCCACACCCCCAAGGGAACCCAGCAGTGATAAATATTAAGCCATAAGTGAAAACTTGACTTAGTTAAAGCTAAGAGAGCCGGTAAAACTCGTGCCAGCCACCGCGGTTATACGAGGGGCTCGAGTTGACAGACAACGGCGTAAAGAGTGGTTAAGGAAAATATTCAACTAAAGCGGAACGCCCTCACAGCTGTTATACGTTTCCGAGGGTATGAACCCCAACTACGAAAGTGGCTTTACACTACCTGAACCCACGAAAGCTAAGAAACAAACTGGGATTAGATACCCCACTATGCTTAGCCTTAAACATTGATTGTTTACCACATCAAACATCCGCCTGGGAATTACGAACACTAGTTTAAAACCCAAAGGACTTGGCGGTGCTTAACATCCACCTAGAGGAGCCTGTTCTAGAACCGATAACCCCCGTTAAACCTCACCCTCCCTAGTCTTATCCCGCCTATATACCACCGTCGCCAGCTTACCCTGTGAAGGCCTAATAGTAAGCACAATTGGCACAGCCCAAAACGTCAGGTCGAGGTGTAGTGCATGAGAGGGGAAGAAATGGGCTACATTCGCTGCTTACAGCGAACACGAATGATGCATTGAAACATGCAGCTGAAGGAGGATTTAGCAGTAAGCAGAAAACAGAGTGTTCTGCTGAAACCGGCTCTTAAGCGCGCACACACCGCCCGTCACCCTCCCCAAGCACCTGGACCTAAATTTTCTTAAACCCCAACAACCGCGAAGGAGAGGAAAGTCGTAACATGGTAAGCGTACCGGAAGGTGCGCTTGGTTAAACCAGAGCGTAGCTAAAGTAGAAAAGCATCTCCCTTACACTGAGAAGTTATCCGTGCAAGTCGGATCGCCCTGATGCCTATTAGCTAGCCCCACCATCTAAATTCAACAAATAAATATCAATAAACCCAAAAGCACTAGACTTATCTAAACAAAACATTTTTCCTCCCTAGTATGGGCGACAGAAAAGGACCCCCTGGGCGCAATAGAATAAGTACCGCAAGGGAAAGCTGAAAGAGAAATGAAATAAACCAGTAAAGCCAAGAAAAGCAGAGATTCCCCCTCGTACCTTTTGCATCATGATTTAGCCAGCACATTCAAGCAAAGAGAACTTTAGTTTGAAACCCCGAAACTGCGTGAGCTACTCCAAGACAGCCTATTTATAGGGCAAACCCGTCTCTGTGGCAAAAGAGTGGGAAGAGCTTCGAGTAGGGGTGACAGACCTATCGAACCCAGTTATAGCTGGTTGCCCGGGAATTGGATAGAAGTTCAGCCTTGCAGCTTCTCCTTTCATACAAGTTTTAATTACCAAACGATCAAAGAGAAACTGCAAGAGTTAGTCAAAGGGGGTACAGCCCCTTTGAAAAAAGACACAACTTTCCCAGGAGGATAAAGATCATAATTTTTAAGGCGAAACGTTTTGGTGGGCCTAAAAGCAGCCATCCTAACAGAAAGCGTTAAAGCTCAAACGTACTGCAACCCTCCCCATATCCTGATATCCTTATCTTAATCCCCTAACATTACCGGGCCTCCCCATGCACCCATGGAGGCGACCCTGCTAAAATGAGTAATAAGAGAGCCAACCCTCTCTCCTAGCACATGTGTAAATCGGAACGGACCCCCCACCGAACAATAACGGCCCCAAGCAAAGAGGGTACTGGACAGACATATAAATAACTCTAGAAAATCGTCCCAAAATTACCGTTAATCCTACACCGGTGTGCTCACCAGGAAAGACTAAAAGAAAGAGAAGGAACTCGGCAAACAAATATTAAGCCTCGCCTGTTTACCAAAAACATCGCCTCTTGCAAAACCAAAGAATAAGAGGTCCCGCCTGCCCAGTGACAATATGGTTCAACGGCCGCGGTATTTTGACCGTGCAAAGGTAGCGTAATCACTTGTCTTTTAAATGAAGACCTGTATGAATGGCATAACGAGGGCTTAACTGTCTCCTCTTTCCAGTCAATGAAATTGATCTCCCCGTGCAGAAGCGGGGATGAATACATAAGACGAGAAGACCCTATGGAGCTTTAGACACCAAGACAGATCATGTTAAGCACCCCGCACATAACGACTCAAACTTATTGATCCTCTGTCCTAATGTCTTCGGTTGGGGCGACCATGGGGTAGCATAAAACCCCCATGCGGAATGGGAGGACAACCCAATACTTTTCCCCCTCCTCCTACAAGTAAGAGCCACAGCTCTAACTAACAGAATTTCTGACCTTATATGATCCGGCTTCCGCCGATCAACGGACCAAGTTACCCTAGGGATAACAGCGCAATCCCCTTTTAGAGCCCATATCGACAAGGGGGTTTACGACCTCGATGTTGGATCAGGACATCCTAATGGTGCAGCCGCTATTAAGGGTTCGTTTGTTCAACGATTAAAGTCCTACGTGATCTGAGTTCAGACCGGAGTAATCCAGGTCAGTTTCTATCTATGAAGCAATCTTTTCTAGTACGAAAGGACCGAAAAGAAGAGGCCCATACCTTAGGCACGCCTCCCCCTTACCTAATGAAATCATCTAAACTAGACAAAAGGGCGCACCCCCGTGCCTGAGAGAATGGCATGTTAGAGTGGCAGAGCCCGGCAATTGCAAAAGGCCTAAGCCCTTTTAACAGAGGTTCAAGTCCTCTCTCTAACTATGATCACAACACTAATTACTCACCTACTTAACCCGTTAACCTTTATCGTCCCCGTCCTATTAGCCGTCGCATTTCTCACCCTCATTGAACGAAAAGTCCTAGGCTACATACAACTACGGAAAGGCCCTAATGTAGTGGGACCTTATGGGCTCCTACAACCTATCGCTGACGGAGTAAAACTATTTATTAAAGAACCGGTCCGACCATCAACCTCCTCCCCAGTCCTATTCCTCCTAGCTCCCATACTTGCATTAACCCTAGCTCTTACACTCTGAGCCCCTATGCCTCTCCCTTACCCCGTAGCCGACCTAAACCTTGGCATTCTCTTTATTCTTGCACTATCCAGCCTCGCTGTCTACTCAATTCTAGGCTCAGGCTGAGCATCGAATTCAAAATATGCTCTAGTAGGAGCCCTCCGGGCCGTAGCCCAAACTATTTCTTATGAAGTTAGCCTAGGCCTAATCCTCCTCAACATTATTATCTTCACAGGGGGCTTCACCCTTCAAACCTTCAATACCGCACAAGAAAGCATCTGACTTGTGATACCTGCATGACCCCTCGCTGCCATATGATACATCTCAACCCTAGCAGAAACTAACCGAGCCCCCTTTGATTTAACTGAAGGAGAATCAGAACTTGTCTCTGGCTTTAACGTGGAATATGCGGGTGGCCCCTTCGCCCTTTTCTTCTTAGCCGAGTACGCCAATATCCTTCTTATAAATACACTTTCAGCTACGTTGTTCCTTGGGGCCTCACACGTTCCTGTCCTCCCAGAGCTCACAGCAATAAACCTAATAACTAAGGCAGCCCTCTTATCAATTGTTTTCCTCTGAGTTCGAGCGTCCTACCCCCGATTCCGATATGATCAACTAATACACCTCATCTGAAAAAACTTCTTGCCCCTCACACTTGCGCTTGTCATTTGACACTTAGCACTCCCCATTGCATTCGCAGGTCTACCTCCCCAACTATAGTCCCAGGAGCTGTGCCTGAAGTAAAGGGCCACTTTGATAGAGTGAACTATGGGGGTTAAAGTCCCCCCGACTCCTTAGAAAGAAGGGATTTGAACCCTACCTGAAGAGATCAAAACTCTTAGTGCTTCCACTACACCACTTCCTAGCAAAGTCAGCTAAATCAAGCTCTTGGGCCCATACCCCAAACATGTAGGTTAAAATCCTTCCTCTGCTAATGAACCCTTATATTCTAGCTGTCCTACTATTTGGTTTAGGCCTAGGGACCACAATTACATTCGCAAGCTCACACTGACTCCTTGCCTGAATGGGCCTAGAAATTAATACCCTAGCCATCATTCCCCTAATAGCCCAACACCACCACCCCCGAGCAGTTGAGGCAACTACAAAGTACTTCTTAACTCAAGCTACAGCTGCCGCTGTACTCCTATTTGCTAGCACAACAAATGCCTGACTTACCGGCCAATGAGATATTCAACAAATAACTCACCCATTACCAACCACTATAATTACCCTCGCCCTCGCCCTCAAAATTGGCCTCGCCCCAATACACTCCTGACTACCCGAAGTCCTTCAAGGCCTAGACTTAACTACGGGCCTAATTCTATCTACATGACAAAAACTTGCCCCCTTCGCCCTTTTCCTTCAACTACAACCAAACAACCCTACCCTTCTAATTATCCTCGGTCTTTCATCCACCCTAATCGGAGGTTGAGGAGGACTTAACCAAACACAACTGCGAAAGATCCTCGCATACTCTTCCATCGCCCACCTAGGATGAATAACCCTTATTATTCAATTCTCCCCTTCCCTAACCCTACTAACTCTCCTCACCTACTTTGTCATAACTTTTTCAACATTCCTTGTATTCAAAATTAATAAAGCAACAAACGTCAACTCCCTAGCGGTCTCCTGAGCCAAAACACCAGTCATTACATCGTTAGCCCCTCTAATCCTCCTCTCTCTAGGGGGCCTTCCCCCATTAACCGGCTTCATACCAAAGTGATTAATTCTCCAAGAATTAACAAAACAAGACCTCCCCCTCCTGGCTACTATAGCTGCATTGACCGCTCTCCTGAGCCTATACTTCTACTTGCGCCTTTCATATGCAATAACCCTAACAATATTCCCCAACAACCTTACAGGCACAGCCCCATGGCGTTTCCATACCCCTCAACTTAACCTCCCATTAGCAATTTCAACCTCCGCCACTATTCTCCTCCTCCCCCTTACCCCTGCCGTCGCAGCCCTCCTTACCCTGTAGAGACTTAGGATAGTACCAGACCAAGAGCCTTCAAAGCTCTAAGCGAGAGTGAAAATCTCCCAGTCTCTGATAAGACTTGCGGGACACTAACCCACATCGCCTGTATGCAAAACAGACACTTTGATTAAGCTAAAGCCTTACTAGACAGGCAGGCCTCGATCCTGCAAAATCTTAGTTAACAGCTAAGCGCCCAATCCAGCGAGCATCTATCTACTTTCCCCCGCCTAAATAAAACATAAATAGGCGGGGGAAAGCCCCGGCAGGTAATTAGCCTGCGTCTTAAGATTTGCAATCTTATATGTAGTACACCTCGGAGCTTGGTAAGAAGAGGATTCAAACCTCTGTCTATGGGGCTACAATCCACCGCTTAAAACTCAGCCATCCTACCTGTGGCAATCACACGCTGATTTTTCTCAACCAATCACAAAGATATCGGCACCCTCTATCTAGTATTTGGTGCTTGAGCCGGAATAGTGGGCACAGCTTTAAGCCTACTTATCCGAGCAGAACTAAGCCAACCTGGCGCTCTTCTAGGAGACGACCAAATTTATAACGTTATTGTTACGGCCCACGCCTTTGTAATAATTTTCTTTATAGTAATACCAATTATGATTGGAGGCTTTGGAAACTGACTTATCCCATTAATAATTGGAGCCCCTGATATGGCATTCCCCCGAATAAATAACATGAGTTTCTGACTTCTCCCTCCCTCCTTCCTTCTACTTTTAGCCTCTTCAGGGGTTGAAGCTGGGGCTGGGACTGGTTGAACAGTCTACCCTCCACTAGCTGGAAACCTTGCTCACGCCGGGGCATCGGTTGATTTAACCATCTTTTCTCTTCATTTAGCAGGAGTTTCATCAATTTTAGGAGCTATTAATTTTATCACCACTATTATTAACATGAAACCTCCTGCAGTTTCAATATATCAAATCCCACTATTTGTTTGAGCTGTTCTGATTACAGCCGTCCTTCTCCTTCTATCCCTTCCAGTCCTAGCTGCCGGCATTACAATGCTTCTAACAGATCGAAACCTAAATACTGCCTTCTTTGACCCAGCAGGAGGTGGGGACCCCATCCTTTATCAACACTTATTTTGATTCTTCGGGCACCCAGAAGTCTATATTCTTATTCTTCCAGGCTTTGGAATAATTTCCCATATCGTTGCTTACTACTCTGGTAAAAAAGAACCTTTTGGGTACATAGGAATGGTATGAGCCATGATGGCTATCGGTCTTTTAGGTTTCATCGTTTGAGCCCACCATATGTTCACAGTGGGCATAGACGTTGATACACGTGCATACTTTACATCTGCCACTATAATTATCGCCATCCCCACTGGTGTAAAAGTTTTCAGCTGACTAGCTACTCTCCACGGAGGCAGCATTAAATGAGAAACCCCAATGTTATGAGCGCTCGGATTCATCTTCCTATTCACAGTAGGAGGCCTAACAGGAATTGTATTAGCAAACTCCTCCCTAGATATCGTTCTCCACGATACATACTATGTAGTAGCCCACTTCCACTACGTTCTTTCAATGGGAGCTGTCTTTGCAATCGTTGCTGGCTTCGTCCACTGATTCCCCCTTTTTACAGGATACACCCTACATGATACATGAACAAAAATCCACTTCGGTGTAATGTTTATAGGAGTAAACTTAACCTTCTTCCCACAGCATTTCTTAGGCCTTGCTGGAATGCCTCGACGATACTCAGACTACCCCGACGCATACACTCTATGAAATACAATCTCTTCGATTGGGTCTTTAGTTTCCCTCGTTGCAGTTATCATGTTCCTCTTTATTATCTGAGAAGCATTTGCTGCAAAACGTGAAGTTCTTTCAGTAGAACTGACAGCAACTAACGTAGAATGACTTCATGGCTGCCCACCCCCTTACCACACATTTGAAGAACCAGCCTTCGTCCAAATTCGCTCAAATTAACGAGAAAGGGAGGAGTTGAACCCCCATCAATTGGTTTCAAGCCAACCACATAACCGCTCTGTCACTTTCTTCATAAGACACTAGTAAAATACTATTACACTGCCTTGTCAAGGCAAAATTGCGGGTGGAACTCCCGCGTGTCTTGAACTTTAATGGCACATCCCTCCCAACTTGGTTTTCAAGACGCAGCTTCACCCCTCATAGAAGAACTCTTACATTTCCACGACCATGCTTTAATAATTGTCTTCTTAATCAGCACACTAGTACTTTACATTATTGTAGCTATAGTTACTGCTAAATTTACAGACAAACTAATTCTAGACTCCCAAGAAATTGAAATTATTTGAACTATTCTCCCAGCCATTATCCTTATCCTTATCGCTCTTCCATCCCTCCGAATTCTTTACCTTATGGATGAAATCAACGACCCCCATCTAACTATTAAAGCTATAGGTCACCAATGATATTGAAGCTACGAATATACCGACTACGAAGATCTTGGATTTGACTCTTACATAATCCCTACACAAGACCTTTCTCCAGGACAATTCCGACTCCTAGAAGCAGACCATCGAATAGTGATTCCAGTAGACTCACCTATCCGAGTCCTTATTTCCGCTGAAGACGTTCTTCACTCCTGAACCGTCCCCGCCCTCGGAGTAAAAGTCGATGCAGTCCCCGGACGATTAAATCAAACAACCTTTATTGTTAACCGCCCTGGAGTTTACTATGGTCAATGCTCTGAAATCTGCGGAGCAAACCACAGCTTTATACCTATCGTAGTTGAAGCTGTCCCCTTAGAACACTTCGAAAACTGAACCTCCTCGATAATTGAAGACGCATCGCTAAGAAGCTAAATCGGTACAGAGCGTTAGCCTTTTAAGCTAAAGATTGGTGACTACCACCCACCCTCAGCGACATGCCTCAGCTTAACCCCGCGCCCTGGTTCGCAATCCTAACTTTCTCTTGACTAATCTTCCTCACCGTAATTCCACCAAAAGTAATGGCCCACACCTTCCCAAACGAGCCAACCCCTCAAAGTACAGAAAAACCTAAAACAGAACCCTGAAACTGACCATGGTAATAAGTTTCTTCGACCAGTTTATATCTCCAGTTTATTTAGGAATCCCACTAATCGCACTCGCCCTCACCCTTCCTTGGATCCTTTACCCAACTCCCTCAGCACGATGGCTAAACAATCGACTCCTAACCCTCCAAGGATGGTTTATCAATCGTTTTACACAACAACTTCTCCTGCCCCTAAACCCAGGGGGACACAAGTGAGCAACATTACTCACTTCCTTAATAATTTTCTTAATTTCCTTAAATATACTAGGCCTCCTACCCTATACTTTCACCCCTACCACACAGCTTTCCCTTAATATAGGCCTAGCAGTCCCCCTTTGACTTGCTACAGTAATTATTGGGATACGAAACCAACCTACTCATGCCCTCGGCCATCTCCTTCCAGAAGGAACTCCAACTCTCCTAATTCCAGTCCTAATTATTATCGAAACAATTAGCCTATTTATCCGCCCTCTAGCCCTAGGTGTTCGACTTACAGCCAACCTCACAGCTGGACATCTCCTTATTCAACTTATTGCTACAGCTGCATTCGTCCTTCTTCCCTTAATACCTACAGTAGCAATTCTAACCGCTATCCTTCTATTTTTACTTACACTTCTAGAAGTAGCAGTAGCCATGATTCAAGCATATGTCTTTGTTCTCCTACTAAGCCTTTACCTACAAGAAAACGTCTAATGGCCCATCAAGCACACCCTTATCATATAGTCGACCCTAGTCCCTGACCCCTTACAGGCGCCATCGGTGCCCTACTAATAACCTCAGGCTTAGCAATCTGATTTCACTTCCACTCCACTCTCCTAATAACACTTGGACTCATCCTCGTCACTCTTACAACAGCCCAATGATGACGAGACGTAGTACGAGAAGGTACCTTTCAAGGCCACCACACCCCTCCCGTACAAAAAGGCCTTCGATACGGTATAATCCTTTTCATTACTTCAGAAGTACTTTTCTTCCTAGGATTCTTCTGAGCCTTTTACCATTCAAGTCTGGCCCCAACCCCTGAACTTGGCGGGTGCTGACCCCCAACAGGAATTACTGCTTTAGACCCATTCGAAGTCCCCCTCTTAAATACAGCTGTTCTCCTTGCTTCCGGCGTAACAGTAACATGAGCCCACCATAGTATCATAGAAGGAAAACGAAAACAAGCAATCCAGTCCCTAGCCTTGACCATCCTCCTGGGCGGTTATTTTACATGCCTTCAAGCCGTAGAGTACTACGAAGCCCCTTTTACAATTGCAGATGGAGTCTATGGTTCTACTTTCTTCGTCGCAACCGGTTTCCATGGCCTCCATGTTATTATTGGCTCCACATTCCTAGCTGTCTGCTTCATGCGTCAAGTTCGTCACCATTTCACATCAGACCATCACTTTGGATTTGAAGCAGCCGCCTGATATTGACACTTTGTAGACGTTGTCTGACTCTTCCTCTATGTCTCAATTTACTGATGAGGATCATAATCTTTCTAGTATTAAAAAGTATAAGTGACTTCCAATCACCCGGTCTTGGTTAAAATCCAAGGAAAGATAATGAACTTAATTACTACCGTTATTGCAATTGCAACTCTCCTCTCAATTATCCTTGCCATCGTTTCCTTCTGACTCCCTCAAATAAGCCCAGACCACGAAAAACTCTCACCCTATGAATGTGGCTTTGACCCACTAGGCTCAGCTCGTCTCCCCTTTTCCCTCCGATTTTTCCTAGTTGCTATTCTTTTCCTACTGTTCGACTTAGAAATTGCCCTCCTCCTTCCCCTTCCATGAGGGGACCAATTAGATACACCAGTCCTGACATTTCTTTGAGCCTCTCTAGTCCTAGCCCTCCTCACTTTAGGCTTAATCTATGAATGAATTCAAGGAGGCCTAGAATGAGCTGAATAGGTTATTAGTTTAATCAAAACACTTGATTTCGGCTCAAAAGCTTGTGGTTAAAGTCCACAATTACCTACATGACCCCCGTTCACTTCGCCTTCTCATCAACATTTATACTAGGACTAGCAGGCTTAGCTTTCCATCGCTATCACCTCCTCTCTGCCCTACTTTGTCTAGAAGGAATAATACTCTCCCTTTTTGTTGCCCTCTCCTTATGAGCACTCCAACTAGACTCCACTAGCTTTTCAGCCTCCCCAATACTTCTACTAGCCTTCTCAGCATGCGAAGCAAGTGCAGGACTTGCCCTCCTAGTTGCCACTGCCCGAACACATGGGACAGACCGCCTACAAAGCCTAAACCTCCTACAATGCTAAAAATTCTAATTCCAACTCTTATGCTTGTCCCAACAACATGATTAACCCCCGCTAAATGACTTTGACCGACTACTCTGGCCCATAGCTTTATCATCGCCCTCGCTAGTCTCTCTTGACTAAAAAACCTCTCCGAAACAGGCTGAACTTGCCTTAGCAACTATATAGCAACCGACACCTTATCTACCCCTCTCCTGGTACTTACCTGCTGGCTTCTTCCCCTTATAATCTTAGCTAGCCAAAATCATACATCTTCAGAGCCAATCAACCGCCAACGGATGTACATTACACTCTTGACCTCTCTTCAATTCTTCCTTATTCTAGCCTTCGGGGCAACAGAGATTATTATATTCTACGTCATATTTGAAGCTACCCTCATCCCCACCCTGATTATTATTACACGCTGAGGGAACCAAACCGAACGTCTCAATGCAGGGACCTACTTTCTCTTCTATACCCTAGCGGGCTCCCTCCCCCTGCTCGTTGCCCTTCTCTTGTTACAAAACAATACAGGCTCACTCTCACTTCTAACTCTCCAATACTCCAATCCTATCCCCCTCTATACCTATGCAGACAAACTATGATGAGCAGGCTGCCTTCTAGCCTTTTTAGTAAAAATACCACTGTATGGTGTCCACCTCTGACTCCCTAAAGCCCACGTCGAAGCTCCAATTGCAGGTTCAATAGTCCTCGCAGCCGTGCTTTTAAAACTTGGAGGCTATGGTATAATACGAATAATGATTATGCTAGAGCCCCTCACCAAAGAACTCAGCTACCCGTTCATCATTTTTGCCCTCTGAGGAGTGATCATAACGGGATCAATCTGTCTACGCCAAACGGATCTAAAATCACTTATTGCCTATTCATCAGTAAGTCACATAGGATTAGTCGCAGGAGGTATTCTCATCCAAACACCCTGAGGCTTTACGGGGGCCCTAATCCTAATAATTGCCCACGGCCTCACATCCTCTGCTCTCTTCTGCCTAGCAAATACCAATTATGAACGAACACATAGCCGAACAATAATCCTTGCCCGCGGCCTGCAAATAGTCCTACCATTAATAGCAACCTGATGATTTATCACGAGCTTAGCCAACCTTGCCTTGCCACCACTTCCAAACCTTATAGGGGAGCTAATAATTATTACATCCTTATTTAACTGGTCCTGATGAACATTAGCCCTTACTGGAACAGGTACACTAATTACAGCCGGCTATTCCCTGTACATATTCTTAATAACCCAACGGGGGCCCCTCCCAGGACATATTATCGCCCTTGACCCCTCTCACTCCCGAGAACATTTACTTATTCTCCTTCACATCCTCCCCTTAATCCTCCTTGTTCTTAAACCAGAACTAATTTGAGGATGAACCGCCTAGTGAATGTAGTTTAAACATAAAACGCTAGATTGTGATTCTAGAAACTGGAGGTTAAACTCCTCTCATTCACCGAGAGAGGCTCGCAGCAACAAAGACTGCTAATCTTTGTCATCTTGGTTGAACTCCAGGGCTCACTCGAACTGCTCCTAAAGGATAACAGCTAATCCGTTGGTCTTAGGAACCAAAGACTCTTGGTGCAAATCCAAGTAGCAGCTATGCACCCTACTTCGCTTATAATAACGTCCAGCCTAATCATTATTTTTACACTCTTAACTTATCCAATCCTCACCACCCTCAGCCCTAGCCCTCAACACCCAAACTGAGCACTATTACAAGTTAAAACAGCAGTTAAGCTTGCCTTTTTCGTCAGCTTACTTCCCCTCTTTATTTACCTTAACCAAGGACTAGAAACCATTATCACAAACTGAAACTGAATAAACACCCTTACCTTTGATGTTAATATTAGCCTAAAGTTTGACCACTACTCCATCATCTTTACCCCTATTGCCCTATATGTAACATGATCCATTTTAGAATTTGCATCCTGATACATGCACTCAGACCCATATATAAATCGATTCTTTAAGTACCTTCTTATTTTTTTGATCGCTATGATTGTTCTTGTCACCGCAAATAACATATTCCAAATCTTTATTGGCTGAGAAGGCGTCGGAATTATATCTTTCCTGCTAATTGGCTGGTGATATGGCCGAACGGACGCCAACACCGCAGCCCTGCAAGCAGTCCTTTACAACCGAGTAGGAGACATCGGACTAATCTTTGCTATAGCCTGGATAGCAACAAACTTAAACTCATGAGAAATACAACAGATATTCGCCACAGCTAAAGATTTTGACCTTACCTACCCCCTTCTGGGATTAATCGTTGCTGCAACCGGAAAATCAGCCCAATTTGGACTTCACCCATGACTTCCTTCTGCAATGGAAGGTCCTACACCGGTCTCTGCCCTACTGCATTCCAGCACTATGGTGGTTGCAGGAATTTTCCTCCTTGTTCGCATGAGCCCTTTAATAGAAAATAACCAAACTGCCCTTACCACTTGCCTCTGCCTAGGAGCCCTAACAACCTTTTTCACAGCTACCTGTGCTCTTACCCAAAATGACATCAAAAAAATCGTTGCTTTCTCTACATCCAGTCAACTAGGTCTAATAATAGTTACTATCGGCCTCAATCAACCTCAACTTGCCTTCCTTCACATCTGCACTCACGCATTCTTCAAAGCCATACTCTTCCTCTGCTCAGGCTCCATCATTCACAGCCTTAACGACGAGCAAGACATCCGCAAAATAGGAGGAATACACAACCTTACCCCCTTTACCTCCTCTTGTCTAACCATTGGAAGCCTCGCTCTCACCGGTACCCCCTTCCTCGCAGGCTTCTTCTCAAAAGATGCTATTATCGAAGCACTAAACACATCCCATCTTAACGCCTGAGCCCTAATCCTGACCCTTTTAGCAACCTCATTTACCGCCATCTACAGTATGCGAATTGTCTTCTTTGTAGTAATAGGCCATCCTCGATTCAATGCACTCTCCCCAATTAATGAAAACAACCCCGCAGTAATTAACCCTATCAAACGATTAGCCTGAGGAAGCATCATCGCCGGCCTTTTAATCACATCCAACATTCTTCCTTTAAAAACTCCTGTCATAACCATACCCCCAGTCCTCAAACTTGCTGCCCTAGCAGTCACAATTATTGGGGTCCTCATTGCCCTAGAGTTAGCCTCCCTTACAAGCAAACAACACTCCCCCACACCAACTCTCCAAGCCCACCATTTCTCCAATATATTAGGCTTCTTCCCCGCAATTATCCACCGCCTTACCCCAAAACTAAACCTAGTGCTAGGCCAACTAATCGCTAGCCAACTAGTTGACCAAACTTGGTTAGAAAAAGTAGGCCCTAAAACCGTCATCTCAACAAATCTTCCCCTGGTTTCTACAGCAAGCAACATTCAACAGGGCATAGTAAAAACCTACCTCTCAATCTTCTTCCTCACCCTAACCCTAACATTACTCTTCATCTTACTCTAAACAGCCCGCAAAGCCCCTCGACTTAGCCCACGAGTTAATTCTAGCACCACAAATAAAGTCAATAACAGAACCCAAGCACTAATGACTAGCATTCACCCACCCAAAGAGTACATTAAAGCAACCCCTGCTATATCGCCCCGGAACACAGAAAACTCCCCCCACTCATCCGCCGACCCCCAAGAAGACTCATATCAACCTCCTCAAAACAATCCTGAAACTACAACTACCGCTAATACATAAGCCACCATGTACATTGTGACAGGCCGACTTCCTCAAGTTTCAGGGTATGGCTCGGCAGCAAGAGCTGCTGAATATGCAAAAACAACTAACATACCCCCTAAATAAATTAGAAACAATACAAGGGACAAAAAGGGGCCCCCATGCCCAACCAAAACACCACACCCCATTCCAGCCACCACTACTAACCCAAGTGCAGCAAAATAAGGAGAAGGGTTAGAAGCAACCGCGACTAACCCTAGAACAAAAGAAAATAAAACTAAATACATAATAAAAGTCATAATTCCTGCCAGGACTTTAACCAGGACTAATGGCTTGAAAAACCACCGTTGTTATTCAACTACAAGAACCTTAATGGCTAACCTCCGTAAAACCCACCCTCTCCTAAAAATCGTAAACGACTCATTAATCGACCTCCCTGCCCCTTCCAACATCTCAGCTTGATGAAACTTCGGCTCCCTCCTTGCACTCTGCTTAGCCACGCAAATCCTTACAGGCCTATTCCTAGCTATGCATTACACTTCAGACATCGCGACCGCATTCACATCCGTCGCACATATTTGCCGAGATGTAAACTACGGCTGACTCATCCGTAATATGCACGCGAACGGTGCATCCTTCTTTTTCATCTGCATTTATCTTCACATTGGTCGTGGCCTATACTACGGCTCATATCTCTACAAAGAAACCTGAAACACTGGAGTAGTCCTCCTCCTCCTACTAATAGGAACTGCTTTCGTAGGTTATGTTCTTCCCTGAGGACAAATGTCATTTTGAGGTGCAACAGTTATTACTAACCTTCTTTCCGCCGTACCTTATGTAGGAAACACCCTCGTTCAATGAATCTGAGGAGGTTTCTCCGTAGACAATGCTACCCTTACCCGGTTCTTCGCATTTCACTTCCTCCTCCCCTTCATCATCGCTGCTGTTTTTATCCTCCACGTCCTCTTCCTTCACGAGACCGGATCCAACAATCCAACAGGCCTTAACTCGGACGCAGACAAAATTTCGTTCCACCCCTACTTTTCCTACAAAGATCTCTTAGGCTTCGCAGCGCTCCTTACTGCCCTAGCCTCCCTAGCCCTATTCTCCCCCAACCTGCTTGGCGACCCCGACAACTTCACCCCTGCCAACCCTTTAGTCACCCCTCCACATATTAAGCCAGAATGATATTTCCTATTTGCCTATGCCATTCTCCGATCAATCCCTAACAAACTTGGTGGAGTCCTGGCACTCCTATTTTCAATCCTAGTACTTATGGTCGTTCCTATTCTCCACACATCAAAACAACGAAGCCTGACATTCCGCCCAATCACCCAATTCCTATTCTGAACTCTTGTCGCAGACGTTATAATCTTAACTTGAATTGGAGGAATACCAGTCGAGCACCCCTTCGTCATCATTGGACAAATTGCCTCAGTCCTCTATTTCCTTTTATTCCTAGTTTTTACACCTATAGCAGGATGGGTAGAAAACAAAATACTTGACTGAACTTGCACTAGTAGCTCAGCATCAGAGCGCCGGTCTTGTAAACCGGACGTCGGAGGTTAAAATCCTCCCTACTGCTCAGAGAAAGGAGACTTTAACTCCTACCCCTAACTCCCAAAGCTAGGATTCTTACATTAAACTATCCTCTGCGAAACCTACTACCTTACAGTATTTCGCAAATAACATATATGTGCTTATACCATATCTATATTTAATAGCATGTTACTACATGTTAGAATGACATAAATATGTATATACACCATAAACTGAAATTAACCATTAAAGAAGTTTCATGGCTCACCCACATATATCGCAGTAGTAAATGGCCCACTATTAAGACTCAACTAACCAATAAATCTCAAAGAAGTCAATAGAATGCAACGGTTCAGCAGCAAATGATAATCGTCAAAGACACACCAAGTCACCCACATAATATTTATATCGAGAGTACAACATGTAGTAAGAGCCTACCAACCGGTGATTCCTTTATGATATCGTTTATTGATGGTCAGGGACAGAAATTGTGGGGGTTTCACCCAGTGAACTATTCCTGGCATTTGGTTCCTACTTAGCCACATATATCGGTATCATTCCCCACACTTTCATTGGCGCTTGCATAAGTTAATGCCTGGATTACATACTCCTCATTACCCAACATGCCGGGCATTCTCTCCAGCGGGTCAGGGGTTCTCTTTTTTGTCTTCCTTTCACTTGGCATATCAGAGTGCACACGGTAATGAACTAATTTAGGTGGAACATTTCCTTGCACAGTTTAACATATGTATTCATGGTGAAAAGACATACTACAGACATAACCACATATAAAGATATCAAGTACATAACAAATATAATTTTCTCCTAACATATCTAAGACTTCGCCCCCTCGGCTTTTTCGCGTTAAACCCCCCTACCCCCCTAAACTCCTAAGATTGCTGTTATTCCTGAAAACCCCCCGGAAACAGGAAAGCCTCTAGAAGTTTTTTGTGCTCTGAAATGCGTATTTATACACTATTATAATATTTCACAT